AAACAACCAATACCAATTTTATTGTTTCTTAGTTTAGATTATAAATTGAAATGGGGCGTGGCCAAGTGGTAAGGCAACGGGTTTTGGTCCCGCTATTCGGAGGTTCGAATCCTTCCGTCCCAGAGGATTTTTATGCTATAGTATTCCTATTTTTATTATAGAAAAAAATAATGGAGTGGTCAGCAGTAAATCAGTATTAATTTAAATATCTGTTCAAATCTCATTAACAAATGATCAAGTTCCATAACATATGTTTATAACATATTTTTTTGTTATGGAGCTAATGTCTTTATTTTTTTAATTTCATTTTATTTAGGTAGTTCGTGGTTGTCTCTAATGAAAAATTGGAAATCTATGGAACGATTGAGGTAGGGGTGATTTATCCTATCCCCTTTATTGACTTTATGACAAGATTTGATTATTTCAATTTAATTATTGAAATATAATATTACTCAACCCTATGTTTATGTTAAACAAAATACATGTAAAATACATATAAAATGAGGAAATATTGAGCTTATTATTATTATATTATATAGTATGTCTGTATCGTTCTATTTCAATGCGAATAATTTTTAGATTTTTCTTTTCGTAATCAGATCAAAAGAATAAAGATTCAAATCTTTACTTATATAATTTTTTGATCCACTCGGGAAAAAGATTGGATTATTTCTTCTTTTCTTTGATCTATTTATCTATTTTAAATCAGTGATGAGTCAAAGAAAGACTTATCGGATTAAACGTGCTGCTTATTGGCGAATTTTCTTCAAAGAAGATAAGGATGTCTAAATTGGAAACGTTTTCAATTAGAGAGATTTTTTTTAATAAATAATTTAATGATTCCTTGTTAGTTCAATCTTTGGTACTGAAAAAAGAGGAAATAGGTTAATCTATCCTATTTAGTCACTTGAAGATGCAGAGTTAATAAGTTATTCGTTTATATAGTTCTATCTTCTTTCTATTATATTATATAAAATAGAAATACTTTTTATGTATGTTAAAATAGATTTATGGATTATGTTAAAATATATTTATGGATGTTAAAGATCTTGTCTTGCTAAGACTTTTTCATAAAAATCGTTCCACATATCATATTCATATTTTAAAATAAAAAAAAAATCAAAAATCTCGATTACGATGTCTATGTACAACTGAACCAATGACTATTCATGATTCCATAACTGAATCAATTCCATACTGGTTCCAAATTAGAGGAATGTGATGGTAAAACTTCGTTTGAAACGATGTGGTAGAAAGCAACGTGCGACTTGAAGGGCACGATCCGTTGTGGATTTTTAGATCCACCATTTTCTTTTCGATTTATCGAGCAATGAAAGTGCTCTTGTCTCGACATCGTTTGTTCTGTTATACTTGAATCCTTCGTTTTTTTGTTGGGTTGTAAATAGTCTACGATGGAGCTCGAGTCGAAAAGTCGAAAGGATTAATTCATTTCTGGGGGGCAAGGATCTAGGGTTAATGCCAATCAATCAATTGGAACAACTTCGTAAACGTATCTTCTATATATAATAATATAATTATATATAATAATATAATATAGAAATCAAAAGGATCCAATCCAATTCCAACAAGTTTTATTTTTGAATTGGAAACTTGTTGGGATTGATCAAACTTTTGCGATTCAAAGTGTATTACGCGGGAATCAACTGTCCATCGGATTCTTTGATAGAAAGAAATCAAATCTATCAAATCTAAAGGGTATGTTGCTGCCATTTTGAAAGTATTAAGAAGCACCGAAGTAATGTCTAAACCCAATGATTTAAAATAAAGAAAAAAAAGGATCCAAGAACAAGTAAACCCGTTTTGATTGTCTCGATAGTCTCAATAACTGGATCATCCAAATCTAATTTTAAACGAGACAAAAAAAAGAGGGTAAAGACGACTCAATAAATGAAATTGACTAAAGAGAAGAGTTTCCTTTTTAGCTATTTGAGAGTTATTCAACTTGAGTTATGAGTACGAATGGTTTCTTTTATATTTTTAGGAAGGACAAAAAACGACGGAAATTAAAGTCTAATTTATTTTCTAGGCTCACATTTGTCATTTAATTTATTAGAATAGAATGCCATACATAGACAAAACTTCGAATCAAATCATTTTTTCTCGAGCCGTACGAGGAGAAAACTTCCTATACGGTTCTAGGGGGGGTATTGTTCATCTACATCTATCCCAATGAGCCGTCTATCGAATTGTTGCAATTGATGTTCGATCCCGAAGAGAAGGAAAAGATCTTAGAAAAGTGGGGTTTTATGATCCAACGAAGAATCAAACTTATTTAAATGTTCCTGCTATTCTATACTTCCTTGAAAGGGGTGCTCAACCTACAGGAACTGTTCAGAATCTTTTAAAGAAAGCGGAAGTTTTTAAAGAACTTACGTCTAATTAAACGAAATTCAATTAAATTAAAAAAATATCAAGGGGGGGGGTAGCGACTTATATATTATATAACTTTGTATAATTTTTCTTTACTAGTTTTTTTGAT